TTTTTTAGTTTTAAGAAAGGGAAAATTTTAGATATCAAATTTTTGTACATTTCAATTTGAATTAAGAATTCCGCGCACAAAACAAATGCAAATACTACATATACATCTGATCATATATGTATTACTATTATGTATTACAATAAACACTTGAATAAAGAAGGAGGATTAGAAATGCGAGATCTAAAAACATATCTATCTGTGGCGCCAGTAATAAGTACTCTATGGTTCGGATCCTTAGCAGGCCTATTGATAGAGATCAATCGTTTTTTCCCAGATGCGTTGACATTCCCCTTTTTTTCATTCTAGTTACTAACATGGGGGGTGAAGAAGATTAAATAAATATCTGGAATTATTACCCCTCTTTTTTTTATAATTCAAAGAAGTTAGAAAAGAGAAAGAATAAAAGTGGATTCAACCTCAGTGAAATTTTGAACTCGGGACGGAGCTTCAAGTAAATTAACTTCAATTCTCTTTCTTAATTTAATTGAGGTGGAAATCTGGTTAGGTCAACAGTATCATACAAGATGCTTAAATAAACTACTGTACTGCGATTCTAAGTATTACTTATTTTCAGTATAATTGGTTACAACACAACATTTCATAATTTGTTTCGAGTGAGCAACTTTTCTTTTTTGTTCCTGTCTTCCGCGTTTCAAATCGGAAAATAAAAGAGTTGAGTGAATAAAAAACCAAAAGGAGGTTCATGGCCAAGGGTAAAGATGTCCGAGTACGGGTTATTTTGGAATGTACTAGTTGTGTTCGAAACAATGTTAATAAGAAATCAACAGGTATTTCCAGATATATTACTCAAAAGAATCGACACAATACGTCTAGTCGATTAGAATTGAAAAAATTCTGTCCCTACTGTCATAGACATACAATTCACAGGGAGATAAAGAAATAAATGGCATCGATGACTTGCTTGTCACTTTATACTTTATAAAAAGGAAGATAAAAAATGACATATTAACATAATAGATAGATATTTTTATATTTCAATTTAATATAGTATTATATTATTATTATAATATTAGAATGTTATTATAATTATTTATATTATATATATTTAAATATTTAATTTATATATATATTGAAATATAAACAAGCAAAATTTCTTAATTCTAATTCTAAATCATTATCATTTTTGATCCGATCAAACGAAAGAAGATTTTCAAAATAAGGAATAAACAAACCATGGATAAATCCAAGCGAATTTTTCTTAAGTCCAAGCGATCTTTTCGTCGGCGTTTGCCCCCGATTGGATCGGGGGATCATATTGATTATAGGAACATGAGTTTAATTAGTCGATTTATTAGTGAACAAGGAAAAATATTATCGAGACGGGTGAATAGATTAACTTTAAAACAACAACGATTAATTACTATTGCTATAAAACAAGCTCGTATTTTATCTCCATTACCCTTTCTTACTAATGAAAAAAAATTTGAAAAAAAGAGAGTTGGTCGTTAAAACGAAAACGACAAGTCTTAGAATCCAAAAAAACTAGGCTTACGTTTCAATTGAATAAAAAGTCCAATCCGAACTCAAACTGATGTTTTGTTCGAAAAATTCCAAAATATGGATTTTGGTGGCGTAAGCCAAAAGCGAATTAGGGAAGTTGGGGAAGAAGAATCAATCTTTTTTTATTAAATGTTTTTTTTGCTTCGTTTAACTACTTGATTATATTATCATCAATCGTATTTTAATTTCTATTCTACCTTCCCGGAATTCATTCTCTAAGGCCAAGGAATTCCATGTAAAACAGTAAAACATTTCGATGGATTCCTCCTAATCGCCTTATTTTATGTTTATGATGTCATTGGAAATCATATAAAGACAATTTCTATTTAATATAGCAAGTTGCGCAAGTATTTTACGATTAAGAAGCAACTTTCTCTTGTACAGATTGTTTATTAATCTATTATAACTAAAAGATATTGTATTCTCGCGAATTACGGCATTTATACGAATGACCCACAAACGACGCACATTCCTTTTTTGCTTATCTCTATCCCGATGGGACGAAACCAAAGCTCTGATTTTTTGTTGAATAATATTTCGAGTAAGTCTTGAATGAGCCCCACGAAAGCTTGATGCGAATAAACGGATTTTTATTCTACGCTTTCGAGCTATATATCCTCGTTTAATTCTGGTCATTGAATACCCGAAACGTTGATGACTAACTGATTGATTTCCTTTCTTTCAGTTATTCTTTTCCCCTTTTCTATAATAACAAAACGGATTTTTCCAATGTATAAAATAATAATTCCAATGGTTTTTGCTACTCTAACCTTCCCAACCACGATTTTTTCTCTAGGCATTTCACCTCGAAATAATAAACTCTATTGATACTCGGTATCAAACAAAAACATAGTAAATAAGAATGAGTAGTAAGATAAAGAAATAGTGGGTTTCATCGTTTTTATGGTTAGTTCTTAAACGGCGAGGTCTTTTCTATACACCGGAGCCCCGTCTTTCATTTAATCAATGCTATTGTTAACTTGTACAGTTGACACTTTTTGGCTCTACCCGTTATTATCCAGTAATAGGTCTCTCACACCAAGATCTAGCTATACAGTAACGGTATTTAATTATGCAGATTGGCTGATTAGCTGACCCTTTTAGTCCGTCTGTTCTTACAAGAATGGTGCCAGAACTTTTTTTGCTTTTTAATTTGAATATGATTATCCCCGCTTAACGGATAACAATTTACTGCCAATGGGGAATTTTTTCTCGTTTTGAAATCGAGAATTGAGGTGATTGAATTTGCACCAAGGGAAACCATAAATTTGATACACAATAGAAGGATAGAACTCTTTTTTAGATAAGGAAGGTTTTTTTTCATTTTATCCTATTCATCGGTACTGATCATGGGTAGTCGAAAGTTGTTTCCTTTCGTTTGTCCCAACCCCCAATCTGAACGAGTCGCACATACACCCTAGTACACGTTCCTCGGCGTTGAGGACATCCCCCAAGAGCGGGGGATTTTGTAACATTTCTGATTGGCTGTCTTGTGTTTCTAATAAGTTGTTTAATAGTTGGCATGGTAAATCGTATGCATAATGGGTTGGTTTAGATCGATCCTAACCAGATGATTATAAATGCTTTCTATATCTATTAAATTGATAAATATTCTATTACTTATTCTCTTAATTTGAATTAAGAGAATAAGTAATAGAATTACGAATATTAAATACCCCTAAGAAAAAAATCTCAAATCATGATTTGCGTGAAATTTCTGCTACTTTAATTATGATTATGCAACTGCTACAAGATCAACAATTCCATGAGCTTGGGCTTCTGTTGCTGACATAAAAGTATCCCTTTCCATGTCTTCGGATACAATCCATAAGGGTTTACCTGTTCTTTGTGCATAAACCTTTGTGAGGATTTCGCGCAGTTTCAGTAGTTCTTCCGCTTCCAGGACAAATTCTGCTACCTGTCCCTCAGAATAAGCAGCACTAGGTTGATGGATCATTACCCTGATGATATAAGATAATCAAAGGCTACTCTATCTTGCACGATAAGATAAATGACGGGATAAAGAATAATTAACAAAAAAAGATAGAATTAAATAACCGTACAGGCATTGTTTGGGCATTGCATACGGCTCCACAAGAAACTTAACTTTTTTAGTTGATCGAAGAAGTATAGAGCCTATCAGGCCTAGATCGGTAAATGATCCAATAACCACCCTTCTCTTGAGACTTGAGAGGAAATTAGTTAATAAAAAACAAATACTATGGTGGCTCCGTTGCTTTATTTCATCGATGATTTAGCAATCCCAAAGTTTCTTTTTTTTTTTTCAAATAAAAAAATAATATAATCTTATTTTTTGTTCGTACTTTTTCATAACATTAAGAACCTTTATGGTGTGAAAACAAAAAAGTTTGCAACGCTGAAATAAGGCTCCGACAGATTAAGATAAAATCGGAAATACCCTTAATATCTCATACTACTCTTTCGATAAATAATCTAATGTTAAAAAAAATAAAGGAATTTCTTATATCGAATTCAAAATGCCATGCTATTATTACTTAATATATATTCATATTTTTTATGGCGAAGGCATAGTTTTGTTCTTTCAAATAAAAAACCCAATGGCGCCGAGCGTGAGGGAATGCTATACGTTTGGTGATTTTTCCTCCAACCAGGATAATAGATCCCATCGAAGCGGCTAATCCCATGCATACTGTTTGTATATCCGGTCGCACATATTGCATAGTATCATAAATAGCCATTCCGGGTATTACCCATCCGCCAGGAGAGTTTATAAACAAATATAAATCTTTGGTCTCGCTTTCTGCACTAAGATATAGCATAAGAGCGATAAGTTGATTCGAGATCGCGCTATCAACCATTTGGCCTAAAAAAAGTAATCTTTCTCGATAAAGTCGGTTGATTAGGATCAGATTCTACCCCTTAGGAACCGTACATGCATATTTTGATGCATACGGTTCAATAAAAATTTAGAAAAAAAAGATCAATGTGTAGATTCCAGCCCTGCTTTGTGTGATAGTAAGTCCTTTCTAACTTCTCTTCTAACGAAAGGGTCCTTTCTTTCATTGTTTAAGAAGGATGAGTTTTGATCCGTTTATCTATAAAATCTAAAAAAGAATTCATTAAACTTATCAAACTAACTTCTCATTGATGTATTCTTTCATCGGGATCCAATTTAATAAAAATCACGATGGCATTTTCTTGTTCCTGAATGGGCTTCTTAAATTCTCTTAGGTTTTGTGCTCTACTCCGAGTAAGGATCCGCCCCCATTTTTATTTGCACATATAGGGCAAATTTCACCAATACCGCGTCTTTTTGCTCAATTTTTTTTTTTCAATTCCTTTCACGTCTTCCGTCAAATAGTTGACGCATCCGTTATATTATTTGAATTTGATTAATTATGATTAGCAGTTTTAAATTGCCTGCTCTTTATTTAAAAATTTTTAAATAGAATATGCTACTAGAATATGCTATAACTATAAGTAGTAATCATAGTAAA